TTGTCAACGATTTCCACATAAGGCGGTAAGATGATATCTTGAGCAGTTACATATCCAGGACCCCTGACACAAATAGACGCGTCGCAAGTTCCATATAGATTACTTCTTAATATAATTTCTTTCAAATTAATTAAAATGTCATGTACCGATTCTTGAATACCTACTAGGGTAGAATATTCGTGTGGTATTTTATCAGATTTTGCACGTGTGATACATGTTCCTTCTATTTCTCCAAGCAAGGCTCTTCGCATCGCGATGCCTATTGTGTCAGCTTGACCTTTCATAAGTGGAGACAGAATAAAGCGTCCATAATAAAGACGCTTATTGTCTGCTTTTGATTCAACACACTTCCACTGTAGTGTCCGAGTAGATACTGTTACTTTCTCTCGAACCATAATAATATTATTTGATCAAATAAATGAATCATTTTTTTCTCTTGTTTATCTTGAAATATCTTCAATTTGTATTTCTACACACGTCGTTTTTTCGGAGGTCTACATCCATTATGTGGCATAGGGGTTACATCCCGCACAAAAGTTAATAGTATACCACTTCTGCGAATAGCGCGTAATGCCGCGTCTCTTCCGAGACCAGGTCCTTTTATCATGACTTCTGCTCGTTGCATACCTTGATCCACTACTGTACGAATAGCGTTTCCTGCTGCGGTTTGAGCAGCAAAGGGCGTACCTCTTCTTGTACCCTTGAATCCACAAGTACCGGCAGAGGACCAAGAAACCACTCGACCCCGTACATCTGTAACAGTCACAATAGTATTATTGAAACTTGCTTGAACATGAATAACCCCCTTTGGTATTCTCCGTGTATTCTTACGTGAACCAATACGTCCATTCTTACGTGAACCAACTCTCGGTATAACTTTTGCCATCTTTTTTCATCTCATAAATATGAGTCAGAAATATATGGATATATCCATTTCGTGTCAAAAAGGATCCCCTCCCTTTTTTACTTTTACATCGGGTGTTTTAACAAGTCTGATTATCCTTGTCTTTGTTTATGTCTTGGGTTGGAACAAATTACTATAATTCGTCCCCGCCTGCGGATTAGTCGACATTTTTCACAAATTTTACGAACAGAAGCTCTTATTTTCATATTTGGCATTCCTCATTTTGATTCTGAACCTACTTTTTGGAATAAAATAGGTTTCTTGAAATTTTGCATCTCGAATAATATTCCCACGAAAGGAATGTTGAAGTTGATAAAAACACCTAATCTTTCGAATCCTTATTGCGAAGTCGATAAATTATACGTCCTCTGGTTGAATCATAACGACTTACTTCAATTTTGACTCTATCGCCTGGTAGTATCCGTATAAAACTACGTCGGATCTTTCCTGAAACATAACCTAGAATCATATCTTGATTATCTAAGCGAATCCGGAACATACCGTTGGGAAGGGATTCAGTAATTAAACCTTCATGAATCCATTTTTGTTCTTTCATTCCAGGTAAAGCCTCCTTGAAGTATCAACTGATGGAGGAGGAACGATATTAGACAACCCGCCCCTTTTCTTTTTGTTTTCACAAATAAGAAGTTTCGGGCCCAATTCGTATATTAGAAGGATTACCATATATAACACAAAACTTCTCCACCAATTCTTTCTAGTCGAGCCTCTCGGTCTGTCATTATACCTCGAGAAGTAGAAAGAATTACAATTCCCATCCCACCTAAAATTCTAGGAATTCGTTGGTAGTTCGAATAGATTCGTAGACCGGGCCGACTGATCCGTTTTAAATTTAAAAAATTTCTATAAGGCCTTTTCCTATTCCTTCTATGTCGTAGGGTTAAAACCAAAAATTCTTTTTTGGTTTCTTGATGTTTTCTCACGTTTTCGATAAAACCTTCTCGTAAAAGTATTTTAACAACATTTTCAGTGATAGTAGTAGATGCTATTCGAACCACCCTTTTTCTATCCATATCCGCATTTCGTATAGAGGTTATTATGTCAGCAATAGTATCCCTACCCATGGTGAATTAAATTTCTTGGTGCTCCCCAATCTTGATATAATCAACATGTTTTTGTTGTTTTTTACTTCTTTTTTATGAATTTAAATTATTAAGGGCATATGCGTGAGACATAATCTACTAAAAATTCTGAATCTATTTCTTAATCTCTTTCTTTCAAATACCCTACTATAAACATATGATGGTCTTATCTTATTTTAGAAGACCTTACAATACCTCCGGAGCTAATGAAACTATTTTAGTAAAATTTAACTGTCTCAATTCCCGGGCAATTGCACCAAAAACTCGAGTTCCTTTGGGATTTCCTTCTTGGTCAATGACAACCGCAGCATTGTCATCATATCGTATTATCATACCGTTATCACGTTTGAGTTCTTTACAAGTACGTACAATTACAGCTCTGACCACCTCTGATCTTGCTAGGGGCATATTTGGCACTGCTTCTTTGATCACAGCAACAATAACGTCACCGATATGAGCATATCGACGATTGCTAGCTCCTATGATTCGAATACACATCAATTCTCGAGCCCCGCTGTTATCCGCTACATTCAAAAGGGTCTGAGGTTGAATCATATCATTTTTTTAGAATATATTCTTTCAATGCAAAGCAAAGAGTGAAGAAAAAAAAGAAATATTGTTTGTCCAAAGAAAGAAATCGGCACCTGTGATTATTTTTTTATCCCCAAGACCTTTTTCCTTCGATTCTTTTTATCCCGAAATAATGAATTGAGTTCGTATAGGCATTTTGGACGATGCTATTGAAATCGCCCTTCTGGCTATATTTTCTGTTACTCCACCCATTTCATAAAGGATTCGACCTGGTTTAACAACAGCTACCCAATATTCAGGGGATCCTTTCCCCGAACCCATACGTGTTTCTGCGGGTCTTACTGTAACGGGTTTGTCTGGAAATATACGTACCCATATTTTTCCACCGCGGCGTGCATTTCGTGTCATTGCTCGTCGACCTGCTTCTATTTGTCTAGACGTGATCCAAGCAGGTTCAAGTGCCTGAAGAGCATATTTACCGAAAGAAATATGATTACCTCGATAAGATATTCCCTTCATTCTTCCTCTATGTTGTTTACGGAATCTGGTTCTTTTGGGGTTATAGTTGATGGTTGGTTCTGAATTCCATCTCTACTACAGAACTGGACATGAGAGTTTCTTCTCATCCAGCTCCTCGCGAATAACGAATAATAAAATATTCAAATTGTCTATTATTCATTGGTATATCTTGTTTTTTTAGCTAAGTAAACATATTAATATTTCTTTTTTAAATTTATAAATAAATATTGTATCATTTTTTTTTAATGTTATAACGAATCTTTTTTTTGTTTTGCTTTTTATCCTATTGGATTGACCAAAAATTATCAATCCAAGAAAATAAAGTTTTCACGGGCGAATATTTACTCTTTTCGTCGCTATTTCAAGGGTTAACTCATGACTTTTCTTTTCCCAATAGATGAAGGAATTAGTCTCTGGTTTGTTTCGCCATCCCGATCAATGAGTCTGTTTTCAATAGATTTGGATTCACAGGTTCCATCGTTCCCATCGCTTCTTACTTAATGGTTAGGTCTTATTTATACAATGGAGCTCATAATGAAATTTTTTCTTGAGCCAATTTTATTAGTCTTTATTGGCTCAAAGCTCTTATTTTTTTTTGTTCTATGAACAGATTCATTTTCTTTTTTACGAATCCATATTGATGCTTTATTACACTGCTTTTTTATGAGATGCCTCATAGACCTTACATATTGGATGGAATTTTATATCCTTGGTTTTGTTTTTTTTCTACCCTTCTTTCACCCTTCCATTTATCCACATCTTTCTTATTCGCTTCACAACTTAGAATCAGATTGATTTTTCTTTTGTTTATGCAAAAAAGATTTCAGTTGCTACAATGATATGGCCGATATATCATATCTTGACTGGTTCTTTGGATCCAGATAATGCGAAGTGATGAGTTGGTTATTAGTTTATACTAAGAGGTTGGTCTTGTTTTTCTTTAATCCTAACCTTAAAAAACCAACGAGTCGCACACTAAGCATAGCAATTATTTCAAAAGGTCAATCGAATTTTTATTTAACCTTATAGAATTAAGAATTCGAATTGTTCATTTTGGTTTTGTTTTGATTGAACAGAAAAAAGGAACGAGTTTATATTTTTTTGTTCCATCACTGGATCGAAGGGAAAGACAAGTAAAGGTTTATTATTCCCCGTCTATAAATATCCAAATTTTAATGCCTAATACTCCATAGATAGTTCGAACTGTATAAGAACAATAATCGATTTTAGCTCGAATGGTTTGGAGGGGAACCCTGCCTTCTCTGATCCATTCGACACGCGCAATCTCTTTTCCGTCGATACGCCCTGCAATTTGTACTTGAATTCCTTTTGTATCTGCTTGTTCAGTTAATTCAATAGCCTTTTTCATTGCTTTTCGAAAAGAAACTCTATTCTTTAATTGGCCGGCTATAAATTCTGCAAGAATATTAGGGCTTCCATAAGGCTTTGCAATTCTTGTGATAGTAATGTTAAGTTTTCGGTTGACACAATTAAATTCTTTTTGTAGATTCATCTGCAATTCTTCGAGTCCTCGCGGTCGATTTTCTATTAATAACTTTGGAAATCCCATATAGATAATGACCTGGATCAGATCGATTCGTTTTTGAATCTCTATACGTGCAATTCCCTCGACGCCAGAGGAAATTTTCATATTTTTTTGTACATAATTCTTAATAAAATATCTTATTTTTTGATCTTCTTGTAGACCCTCGGAATAATTTTTTGGTTGTGTAAACCAAAAGGAATGATGACTTTGGGTTGTACCAAGTCTGAAACCGAGTGGATTTATTTTTTGTCCCATACCCCCCCATTACTATACATATCATGATATGCCATAGCTGTATACTTCTTTTTAGATTTAAGCTTTTTTGACCATCTGAAAGAGTCTAGAAAGTCTACCTCTACATATTCATCTAAGGATATATCTTTCACTACAATAGTTATAT